TTAATTTAATGAAAATCCAAATAATGAGAATCCAAATGAAAATGAATTTCACTATCTAAATCGATCGAAAATGGAATAGATAAATAATTAAATAAATAGAAATAATTTAGAAATACTTGAAATAAATCTAAAAACAAAAGGGCTTGTACTGGATGTGCACTACATATATAAATGGATAAAAAAAAAGAGGTGTAGGTGAAAAAAGAAATTAACGAAAACAAAAAAGAGGAAGAACCCTTGGGTTTATTCAATCAAGCAATATAAGTAAAATAAACAAGCTTAATCCATTGTTTTGTTATTTCTTAATAGATTTCCAATGAAAAATCGCCCGGTTATCGATTTTTGTCTTTATACGTATAAAACACGATATTCTATAGTAGCAACATTAAATAGTAATAATAAATAAGTATGAATAGAGAACCAAAAAAGAGGGGAATAGTAAAGAAAAAGTTATACAAAACTATATAGGAGCCATCTACACCCTCTTTTTTGGTTCTCTTGCTTAATAGAATTTCGTTTGATTAAGACTAAGCTGCGTAAAAACCCCCGCCTTCTTTGAAATATCATGAACAGTTCCTGTCGGTTGAGCACCTTTGTCAAGGAAATATAGAATCGCAGGAACGTTTAAATGGGTTTGATTATTTATCGGATCATAAAAACCCACTTTACGAAGATCTCTTCCTTCTCTTCGGGATCGAACATCAATAGCAACGATTCGATAAACGGCTCATTGGGATAGATATAGATGAACAATACCCCCCCTAGAAACGTATAAGAGGTTTTCTCCTCGTACGGCTCGAGAAAAAATGATTCGAAATTATTATGTATCGAATTAGAATGTCAAATAGATATATAAAATCATCAAATCAATTTCCAGAGATTTAAGTCCTTCTTTGTTTCTTCTTTTTCGAATTTGTTTCTTCTTTTTCGAAAACGAAGAAGAAAAAAAAAAGAGCATTCGTACTCTCTCTCATAACTCAAGTTGGATAACTTTCAAATAGCCTAAAAAAAAAGCCTTAGGCATTTATTTCATTTTTTGAGTGGTCTCTAACCTCTTTGTTGTTTGTCTCCTTTTGAATGCATTTTTGGAGTCTCGATTCTGATCTAATTGTTGAGACAATTGAAAATGGTATTTCCTTGTTCCAGGATCCCTTATCTTTGCCTTGAATCATTGGGTTTAAACATTACTTCGGTGATCTTTAATCATTTTAAAAATGGCAGCAACAAACCCCTTTTTGTGATTTATTTCTATGAAAGAATCATACGAACAATTGATTCCTGCATGATACACTTTTGATCGAAAGAGTTTTACCAATTCAAAAAGAAAATTATTTTAATTATTTGAATCGGATCCTTTCAATTTTGATATCAAAAATATACTTACGAAGTTTGTTCCAACGTATTGATTGGTATTAACCCTAGATCCTTGCCCCTGAAGAAATGAATAAATACTTTCTACTCGAGCTCCATCATATACTAGTTACATTACAACCCAACAAAAAAGGGGGTTGTAGTAGAACCAAACAAAGGATGTCGAGCCAAGAGCCCATTCATTCCTAGATAATATAAAATAGAAAATGGTGGATGGAAAAAAATCCACAGCTGATCATGTCCTTCAAGTCGCACGTTGCTTTCTACCACATCGTTTCAAACGAAGTTTTACCATAACATTTCTCTAGTTTCGAACCAGTATGTAATTGATTCAATTATGGAATCATGAATAGTCATTGCTTCGATCGATACACAGTCCTTTATTACTTCTATATGAAAGGAATAGGTAATTTAAACCTCAGTTTCAGTTAGGAAGAAAAAGGCTCAGTAAGAATTCAATTTAACCCTCTATTTTATTGTATAACTGCAATAGTTTTTTTCTTTTTTGATTTATAAATCAAAAATAACACGAATAAAAAAAAAATCGGAATTTGTGTTGGATCTTCAAATGATTCGATAGAATAGATTCAACAATCTTACATTTCTTCGAATAAAAAGGACCCCTAAAAAACATTCAAATTATTTAATTGAAAAAATTTCCTACCTCGGCATCACAATTTAAATAAAGTTTTACTAAGGATTAAATTGGATCATCATAATAGAGATAAATCCATATCGAGGATTTCCATATCTATCAGATTAGACTGAACCATTTTCATTGGAAAGAATTATGGATATTCTATGGTAAATATTTAAGAGTAAGGTAAAAGCTCCCCAATCTTTTTCAAAAAAAGCGAAAAAACATTATCACTGAAATAGAAGTATAATAATCCATGCATATAAGGATTTCCTCAATTTATGCGTAGTTTCCTTTGCTTGAGCTTAAGGTTGAATAATCTTTCCCTAAAATGGAAAATGAAAATAAAGTAAATAAGATGTATGAATCACCCCCACCTCAATTGTTATTACATAGATTTACAATTATTCATTAGAGACAAATACCAAATACCTAAAAAAGAGGGTCAAAGAAACTCCATTAAATATTAAATATGGAACTTTATTATTTGGTAATGAAATTAGGACAGACATAGATATTCAAATTGATATCGTCCACCGTCTTATCTACTGTCACTCTCAAATCATTCCGGGGGCTGATGAATCATAAATAAAAAAGGATCCTATTTTCCGGGATGCTCGACCATTTTGTATAAAATACAAAGTCAAAAAGATCCAGATTAAGTCATTAATCAGTCTTAAGAGACTTAATCCCCTAGATATGGATGGCACGTAAGACTTTTCTAAGCAACTAACTTAAATACGAAAGTGAAAGGGGGGCATACACTAAAAGGCCAATCAGACTCTTTTTGAATTCAACCTCTTGGGATCTTGGGATCGATGTTCCCATCTTACCTGGATCAAAAATGGATTCTGTTATGTTTTCGTATTATTCAAACTCGATTCAATTTGTGAAAAAAGATCAGATTCATAGAAATATTTTTAAAAATTAGAAGCAAGAAGTCCGTTTTATCAAAACAAAAATGAGACTCTTAATCTAAAATAGAACGCTACTCAAAAACAAAAAGAGAATTTTTATTCTGATATATATTAGAGTACACTCTGGGACGGAAGGATTCGAACCTCCGAATAGCGGGACCAAAACCCGTTGCCTTACCGCTTGGCCACGCCCCATTTCAATTTCGATTCAATACTAATAAACACTAATATTGATATTGGTTGTTCGTCAATTCCAGTGCAAATCCCTACGGAATAACTTCGATTCTTGTTTTAGTATTAGGATTTTGACATGTGTAGCTGTCGAATTAAACTAAATTTATTGATCATTACATATAATTCAATTAAGATATTGTATGAAAGTATGATTTCTTCTATTCTCTTGTGAGAATAGAAGGATTTTTGTTTTGATTGGTTCGTTTCAAAGAAGTATTTTTTTTGTCTACCCGACTTCCTTTTCTTCATTTTTACCTTATATCAATAACATATTAATAACTCAATCAAAATAAAATTATCTCCAAGAACAAAATGTTTGTTATGCTTAATATCTTTAGTTTGATTTATATCTGTTTTAATTCTGCCCTTTATTCCAGTAGTTTTTTATTCGCCAAATTGCCCGAGGCATACGCTTTTTTGAATCCAATTGTAGATGTTATGCCAGTAATACCTCTTCTCTTTTTTCTCTTAGCCTTTGTTTGGCAAGCTGCTGTAAGTTTTCGATGAGATCTTTAATACTATCCTAGAAAAATTCCTAATTTATTCGAGTTCGAGAAAAAAAAAAATTTACCAATTGATAAGATCAGATGAATCTTACAATATGAATGAACCCTCAATCCAAAGGGCGAAATTCTTGAGTAACCATGATCAATTTTGATCCCGCAATTTTCCGATTCTGACTTTTTTTTTTCACTGAAACACCCTAGTAGAGTTAGAGTCCACCACAATATCGAATTCGAATTGGGTGAATTTCTGAAAACTCTTTTCTATTTCTAGAAATTCGAAAACCGTTTCGTTTCTTGGTGTCAAAATAGGATATATAGTATAAAAATAGAGAATCTATTTTCTTTTTCCCAGAAAAACAGATTTGGAGATTGTGTAATGCTTACTCTCAAACTCTTTGTTTACACCGTAGTGATATTCTTTGTTTCTCTGTTCATCTTCGGATTCCTATCTAATGATCCAGGACGTAATCCTGGACGTGAAGAATAAAAAAGAAAAAGGTTTTCCTTGCTTTATTCTATTCTTAGAAATGCTCTTAGGATTTTTCTCTATTCTACATCTTTAACTATTAAAAAAAGAAAAAAAAAGCAAAAAGGTTCACTAAATTCAAATTTGAAAGATACCAAGTCATTGACGGAAACGGAAAGAGAGGGATTCGAACCCTCGGTACGAATAACTCGTACAACGGATTAGCAATCCGACGCTTTAATCCACTCAGCCATCTCTCCTAATTGAAAAAAGACAATTACTATGTTACATTACACAAAAAATACTGTTTAAAAAAAGCCCTTCTTTACTTTATTTATTCTAATTTATTCTATTTATATTTCTAATAATTTATTATATAAATTATTATATAGCTTATAGAGATTCTTTTTTGATTCTATTTTATATTGTATTATATAGATAGATATAACTTTTATCAGCAATTCCATTTTTTTTAATTCAAATAAAGGACTCAAATAAAGATATCTCGAATCAAAAAAACAAAGAAAATAACGAATATCTCTTTAATTTCCTTGAAAAGGGCCTTTTTGATTTCCACGGCCTGGCCTGGCAGTACCCAGCCGGGCCTCCTCTTTTTATTTTGTTCCAATGAACCACATACCGCCGAATCCTAGATAAAATGATTTATTTGTATTTGATTTGAAAACAAAAAAAAGAAATGCTTGTTCTTTATTATTCTATTCAAACAAGACTCAAAAGAAGGACTATTTCCATTCCTATGATGATAAAGTACTCTTTTTTTTTCCTAATGAAATTAGGACTCCTGACAAAGACGTCAACGCTCTAATTTCGAATTTCCATTTCATACTTACTTATTTTTCATTTCTGTC